AACAGGATTAACCGAGGCTGTTCAAACAGGCATAGGGCAACTAAACGGTATTACCGTATCAATTGCGGTTATGGATTTTCAGTTTATGGGGGGTAGTATGGGATCCGTAGTGGGGGAGAAAATTACCCGTTTGATTGAATACGCTACTAAAGAATTTCTACCTCTTATTATAGTGTGTGCTTCTGGAGGGGCACGCATGCAAGAAGGAAGTTTGAGCTTGATGCAAATGGCTAAAATATCTTCTGCTTTATATGATTATCAATCAAATAAAAAGTTATTCTATGTACCAATCCTTACATCTCCTACTACCGGTGGGGTGACAGCTAGTTTTGGTATGTTGGGGGATATCATTATTGCCGAACCCAATGCCTACATTGCCTTTGCGGGTAAAAGAGTAATTGAACAAACATTGAATAAAACAGTACCCGACGGTTCACAAGCGTCTGAGTATTTATTCCAGAAGGGCTTATTCGATCTAATCGTACCACGTAATCCTTTAAAAAGCGTTCTGAGTGAGTTATTTCAACTCCACACTTTCTTTCCTTTGAATCAAAATTAGACGAATAGGGTTGTCTTTGTTGACATAAGATCTAATTGTATCAAAGAATCAAAAGTCACAGAAAATAGAAAATCTGCCTCTTTTTTCTATATTTCTTATTATTGATCAAGAAGCCTCTATCAACAAGATAAAAGATGAAATTCTTATTTTCGTGAAATTAGGCAAATAAAAAATATCTTCTTCTCGTCATATATAATTAAATTAAAATCTAATCTATAAAATATAGAAAATATAGAATTTTTTATCTTTCTATATCTTACGATAATCTTATTTTTACTAAGAATCCCTGCTGGATGGCATTCTAACAAACCCTTCAATATAAATAGAATCTAATTTCTTTTTAAGTGCTTAGTAAATGAAATTCGAAAACAAGAGCAAAAAATAAATAAAATAATATCGCATCCATATCCTTTCAAATCTTTATCCATATCCTTTCAAATCTTTCATGTAGAAAGATGAAATGAAAAACTACATTATATACTCACTTAGATATATACTTATATCTATACTTAATAGAATAGATATTAAGTAAAGTAAAAAGTAATAATAATTCCAATTTAGAATTATCAAATTATAATAAGATATCTTTATTCTTTATATATAATAAGATATCTTTATATTATAAATATAAAATCTAAATAAAAATAACAGGTACAAATAGTAAATCGAGGTACCCATTCTATGACAACTCTTAACTTTCCCTCTGTTTTGGTCCCTTTAGTAGGCCTAGTATTTCCGGCAATCGCAATGGCTTCTTTATTTCTTCATGTTCAAAAAAACAAGATTGTTTAGAGCCGATGGCACAAACTCTCATCTATTTTTTTTTTCAAAATTTACGCTTGTATCATAACACAGATATCCATTTAGACAAATTGGTATAAGCGGCTTCCGCCGAAAAACTCTTATGTCTCCAGAAAATACTATATTCTAGCGATTTTCAAATAGACCCGAATCGGCGGATGGCTGAACTGGAAAGTTGGTCTATCTATATGCATGTGGCTATCTTTAGTGAGATCATACGAAGGGTATGTTATTAGTTTAGATCTAACCAATTTAATGAATTACTCCTAAAGGTTCACATCAAACTAGTACTAGTTGATGCGGGTTACTTCGGAAACAAACGGACTAAAGTCAAATTCATTTGGGGTATTCTCTCAATAAAAAAAAGTAACTGGATAAAGTATGAGTTGTCGATCAGAACATATATGGATAGAACCTATAACGGGGGCTCGAAAAACAAGTAATTTCTGCTGGGCTGTTATCCTTTTTTTAGGTTCATTAGGATTCTTGTTGGTTGGAACCTCGAGTTATCTTGGTAGAAATTTGATATCTTTATTTCCGTCTCAGCAAATAGTTTTTTTTCCACAAGGAATTGTGATGTCTTTCTATGGGATCGCGGGTCTTTTTATTAGCTCCTATTTGTGGTGCACAATTTCGTGGAATGTAGGTAGTGGTTATGATCGATTTGATAGAAAAGACGGAATAGTGTGTATCTTTCGTTGGGGATTTCCTGGAAAAAATCGTCGGGTCTTCCTCCGATTTTTTATAAAAGATATTCAGTCCATCAGAATAGAAGTTAAAGAGGGTATTTATGCTCGGCGTGTCCTTTATATGGATATCAGAGGCCAGGGAGCCATTCCATTGACTCGTACTGATGATAATTTTACTCCACGGGAAATGGAACAAAAAGCTGCTGAATTGGCCTATTTCTTGCGTGTACCAATTGAAGTATTTTAAGAAATGAGCCGAGAAATGAATGCTTTCTCAGCAGAAGGGCAAAAACGCAAGAATCATTCTATAACATATATAACATAACTTAATCGAGGTTTCTTCAGAACATTCATTCGAGTCAAAGCAGACATATATGGAACAAGTATAAAAAAACTCTTTTGGGGATCTTTTATATGTATCGAAATATACACAACTCAATTCAATAAAAAAAAATAAGAAAAAATTGAAATATCTCATAATCAACCATTTCTAAATAAGGAAATTCCCCCCTTTTTACTTGTTGGAATTGAGACTTTTAATAGAACTGATGCGTGAGAGAAATATTAGATTACATAGAGTCGACGGATGAGATGGGTTCATTAACAATTCACAGTGAAAAATGGCAAAAAAGAAAGCATTTACTCCTCTTTTATATCTTGCATCTATAGTATTTTTGCCCTGGTGGATTTCTTTCTCATTTCAAAAAAGTCTGGAATCTTGGGTTACTAATTGGTGTAATACTAGGCAATCCGAAACTTTTTTGAATGATATTGAAGAAAAGAGTATTCTAGAAAAATTTATAGAATTAGAGGAACTTCTCTTGTTAGAGGAAATGATCAAGGAATACTCGGAGACACATCTACAAAACCTTGGTATAGGAATTCACAAAGAAACAATCCAATTAATCAAGATACACAACGAGGGTCGTATTCATACGATTTTGAACTTCTCGACAAATATAATCTGTTTCATTATTCTAAGTGGTTATTCTATTTTGGGTAATAAAGAACTTTTTATTCTTAACTCTTGGGCTCAGGAATTCCTATATAACTTAAGTGACACAATAAAAGCTTTTTCTCTTCTTTTATTAACTGATTTGTGTATCGGATTTCATTCGCCGCATGGTTGGGAACTGCTGATTGGCTTTGTCTACAAGGATTTTGGATTTGTTCAGAATGATCAAATTATATCTGGCCTTGTTTCCACTTTTCCAGTCATTGTAGATACAATTTTCAAATATTGGATTTTCCGTTATTTAAATCGCGTATCTCCGTCACTTGTAGTGATTTATCATTCAATGAATGACTGAAAAATTATCTAACTAATCCAATTAGAATGTTTCTTACTTTGCAGTTGTATATAAGCAAAGCGTTGAAAATCGCTTGATATTTCTAGCCATCCCGCGGATTCCTCCTATATTCCTATAAAAATAGAAATTAATTTCTATTAATCCAGTCAAATTATTCCAGTAAATAACAGAATCGTGGATAGGAAACTCCATTAGTGACCTACCCCAATTTATTGTAGAAATTTTTGGGATCAATGCTTGGACCATGCAAACTAGAAATACTTTTTCTTGGATAAAGGAACAGATTACTCGATCTATTTCCGTATCGCTCATGATATATATCATAACTCGTACATCCATTTCAAATGCATATCCCATTTTTGCACAGCAGGGTTATGAAAATCCACGAGAAGCGACTGGACGTATTGTATGCGCCAATTGCCATTTAGCTAATAAACCGGTCGATATTGAGGTTCCGCAAGCGGTACTTCCCGATACTGTATTTGAAGCAGTTGTTCGAATTCCTTATGATATGCAACTGAAACAAGTTCTTGCTAATGGTAAAAAAGGCGCTTTGAATGTGGGGGCTGTTCTTATTTTACCAGAGGGTTTTGAATTAGCCCCTCCCGATCGTATTTCCCCCGAGATAAAAGAAAAGATGGGCAATCTGTCTTTTCAGAGCTATCGCCCCAATCAAAAAAATATTCTTGTCATAGGCCCTGTTCCTGGTCAGAAATATAGTGAAATAACCTTTCCTATTCTTTCCCCCGACCCCGCTACTAAGAAAGACATTCACTTCTTAAAATATCCTATTTACGTAGGCGGAAACAGGGGAAGGGGCCAGATTTATCCTGACGGGAGCAAGAGTAACAATACAGTTTATAATGCTACAGCATCAGGTATAGTAAGCAAAATCCTACGAAAAGAAAAGGGGGGATACGAAATAACCATAGCGGATACATCGGATGGACGTCAAGTGGTTGATATTATCCCTCGGGGGCCAGAACTTCTTATTTCAGAAGGCGAATCTATCAAATTGGATCAACCGTTGACAAGTAATCCTAATGTGGGCGGATTTGGTCAGGGAGATGCAGAAATAGTACTTCAAGATCCATTACGTGTACAAGGCCTTTTGTTCTTCTTCGCATCTGTTATTTTGGCACAAATCTTTTTGGTTCTTAAAAAGAAACAGTTCGAGAAGGTTCAATTGTCCGAAATGAATTTCTAGACTCGCGGATTTATCAACATCAAATTTGTAAAAAGAACCAAATTCTTTTTAGTAATTATGATATGATTATCTATGATAAAAAATGAAATTCTAAAAAGCCTTTTGTTTGTTTATACTCTTTTTCTACGAGATGCCGGGAATTCCTTAGTACCACATTCCTAGCCATAGTATGTAGATTTTGAAGAAGACTATTTGACTTGACCCCTTCTTTTGTTGTTTTTTTTATCAAAATTGTGGTGATGTTATTATGTTGCTATTGTCAGATTGAAATGTCATAAAATGCATTTTATTCTACTAAAATTCACTTCGGCTAGATCCTATCCAAAAGTAAACGTGAAATAGAACGGATAAATATAAATGAAGGGAACAAATGTTTCTGCGAGGGGTTATTCGTCTTCCTAGTCTTCGACACAAGAAAAGGGTGTGAAAAATCC